GCCATATAATTATCACTATAAATAAGAACCATAATTCCAACAGTAGTGATTAACATTGACATAATAGAAGTAAGTGGATCGATCAAGTAGCCGAATTCTAAAGAAAAATCATTATCGAGGGTCCAAGACCATACATATTGATAGATAGAACTGCTTTTTATTTGCTGAATAGACAGATTAGTTGAAAAAATCATGACTATACTTAACAATAAAATACTCGAAAAAGCCCACATACGACGGAGATTTTTTGTTGCTGTCGGAAAAAGAAGAAGTCCCACTCCTATTAATATAGGAACTGGAAGTGGAAGGAAAGGTATGATCCACGCATATTGATATGTCTGTTCCATAAAAAAAGTTTTTTAATTCTTAATTAATATTAATTGTTTCCGATTCACCGGATCTTACCTCTTTTTGAAAGGAGTCAATAAAAAAATAAAGATATGCACTAACTTAATAACTTAAATAGAAATAGAATTTTTGAATTTTTATTTCTTTTTATACTTATTCTTTAGAAGTTTCTGCTAAATACTTCAAATATTCAAATCAAGAAGTTACAATTGGTCAAATCATATGAAAAAAGCAGATTAATTACTAGTCTCCTTCGAACTTTCAAATTCAAGTTAAATTAGGCATATTTTTCGCGAATTTGACAAGTTACTAAAAAAAAAAAGAATATTCTTTTTTTTTAGTAATAAAAATAGTTTATGCGATTTTCCCATATCTTTCACGCATCTTATGTATTCTTTTTGATTTTTAGAATCAAAAATATTATCTAGAAAAGAAATACATAATGAATTGGCAAAGCGCAAATTTCTTTTGAACAATAGATGTCTTTCACATCCAGCTATACCAATGAGTAATCTCTTAATTTTTATTTAAATGGCAGTTCCAAAAAAACGTACTTCTGCATCAAAAAAGCGTATTCGTAAAAATTTTTGGAAAAGGAAGGGGTATTGGGCAGCGTTAAAAGCGTTTTCCTTAGGGAAATCTATTTCTACCGGGAATTCCAAAAGTTTTTTTGTGCAACAAACAAATAAAATAAGTAATAAAACATAACATGTTACAATAATCTGAATCGGCTTGACTCAAAAATTGACTCATTTCGTTTCGAAAATAAAATTCCCGCTTTCCATTCCCTGTTGAGTTAATCAATAGGAAATGGAATTTGTTTCGCTCTTAGAATTAGAATAAGGATTTTTCTCTTTACCGTACTGAATTCAAAAAAAAAAAAAGAATCCTTTTTTTTTGAAAACATAAGATACGTAATTGTCTTTTTAGTATATTTTCTCATTTCCAAGGTGGGGAGTATTATTTTCCCCATCAGCCTGTTTCTTACAATAATATAAGCAATAATATAAGATAAGGTTTTCTTTTTTCTCTAGATCCACGTTTTCTCTATAGAAAGGCGAGTAAAAAATCAAAATCATTGAAACTAATTGATTAAAATTCTAAACCTTTTTGTGCAACTTTCTTCTTTTTGGATTTTCTATGAATTCCTATATAGACTCCCATATATTTATTGCCATCAATCCACTCAAAAACACTTAACAAATTTTTTTGGATAAATATGTGTCAATTTTTACTGATCCAAAATTTTTTTGTTCATTGATAAAATGGATTTTTTGGTTTCGATGTTTGAAATCAAATAAATCAAAAACAGTTCATTAAAACAAAACAAAAATGTTTTTTTTTGGGGGGGGGGTTCTATCCCTTAATTCATAGTTGGACTATCTAGTTTTCCAAGAGTTCAAGTCCAGGAGAGTCTAAAATACACACTAAAACTAAGACCCTAAATTCAAATAATGAACCTTCAAATACCTATTTGAACGAATTTTTATTCATCAATTTGAATCTTTCCTAAAAAAATATTGCAACAATTTAATTCTTAAATCTAGACGATTGCTTATTCATAGGGTATTATGAATTCAAGACAAGCCGCTATGGTGAAATTGGTAGACACGCTGCTCTTAGGAAGCAGTGCTAGAGCATCTCGGTTCGAGTCCGAGTGGCGGCATGTCATCTCCTAAAAAAAGTAAATAGATCCTATAATGAATTCAATTTCCGATTTCCTTTTTATAATTATGGGACTCCTTAAAAAAAATTTATGATATTTTCAACTTTAGAGCATATATTAACTCATATTTCTTTTTCGATTGTTTCAATTGTAATTACAATTCATTTCATAACTTTTTTAGTCGATGAAATCGTAAAACTATATGATTCATCCGAAAAGGGGATGATAATGACTTTTTCCTGTATAACAGGATTATTAGTTACTCGTTGGGTTTATTCGGGACATTTTCCACTAAGTGATTTATATGAATCATTAATCTTCCTTTCATGGAGTTTTTCCCTGATTCATATAGTCCCGTATTTCAAAAAAAATCAAAATCTTCTAAGCACAATAATTGGACCAAGTGCTATTTTTACCCAGGGCTTTGCTACTTCAGGTCTTTTAACTGAAATACACGAATCCAAAATATTAGTACCTGCTCTCCAA